ATCATAATTTCATACAATATCTTAATTGAATTATATGTAATGATCAATAAATTCGGTTTTATTCTATATCCACAATCCCGGCAATAATCAAATAGATTCTTTATATGTTTGGTTGGAACAAACTGGACTTGACAAACAAGGAATACCCATATTATTCTTTTTTTTAGTAGTGTCAAATAAACAGAATGGGGCGTGGCCGAGCGGTAAGGCAACGGGTTTTGGTCCCGGTGATCAAAGGTTCGAATCCTTTCGTCCCAGCAGAAGATATTTTTTTATATCTGAATAAAGATGTCATAATCCAAATTGCCCTTTAACTTGTTAAATCTTATTTTATAAGAGTCAAATATCGGCGAGACTTTGAATTCTTTTTTTTTAATTATTTCGATAAGAATCGTTTCTTTTTTTTTTTCACAAATTGATTCGAGTTCAAATAACATGTAATACGCAAATGGAACTGAATCCATCTCTGTTATGATTCAGGTAAGTTTGAATTTGCAATCATACATTCTAAATCAAAATGTGAAAGTTGCTTCTATATGCTCTTATCTCTTAAATAAGATAGCCCAATTCCAATTATTCTTTTTTGATTTCTGAATTCTCTGACCAAAAGGTGCCCCTGGTGCTAGTTGAATTCAATCAAGGTAAAGACGGGTTTAGATTAAAAAAAAGAATCTTTTTTTATCATTACAGCATTCATATAAAGTGAGGGTGCAATGCAACTAGATAGAAGTTAATTTTTATTAATTTCTAATGGAATATTTTCATTTTAATATTTTTATCTGTCCATTCCAAATCTCATTAACAAAACAAAATTACATATGTAAAGATTCTTTGAATCTTGTTTTTAGGTTTTTGGTGTTTGGCTCTAATCTAAACTCTAATAAGGAATTGGAATTCTATTCAATTCACTCTTTTAATTTAAATAGAATATAAAATATATTAAATTAATATAAAATATAGAATATAAAATATATTAAATTAATATAAAATAGGAAATTTTTCAATTAAATATACTTTTAATCAAATGACTGATTTAATGACTTATTATCAGTATTTTTTTTATTTCTTTTTATTTTTAATCAAAATATTATAAAAAAAGTATAAAACAATGTAAAACAAGTAGATAATATATATATATATTGCTTATATCTTGATATTATTTGATTTGCATTCATATACTAAAATATTTCTTTTTTACTGATACTAAAATTTTTCTTCATATACTTACATACGTAAGTCAAAAGTGTAGATTACTATGTACTGACCGAGTACCGGACGAACTAATGACTATTCATGATTCCATAATTGAATCAATTACAGACCGGTTCAAAACTAGAGGCATGTTATGGTAAAACTTCGTTTGAAACGATGTGGTAGAAAGCAACGTGCGACTTGAAGGACATGATCGGCTGTGGATGTAAAAACCCACCACTTTTTTATATGGAAATGAAAGTGCTCTTAGCTCGACATCCTTTATCCGGTTCCCGTGTTTTTTGGGGGGTTGGAATGGGAAATAGTACAGGATGGAGCTCGAGGAGGAAGTATTTATTTTCAGGGGAAAGGATCTAGGGTTAGTTAATACAAATCAATAAGTTGGAACAGCTTCGTAAGTGTTTTTTTTATATCGAAATCGAAAGGATCCGATTTCAAATGAAAAAAAAAAAGAAAGTTTTTTGAAATTTGTAAAACTCTTTTCGATCAAAAGTTTATCATGCGGAAATCGATCGTTCGTATGATTCTTTTTTTTGTGATTGATTTCTTTCTATCACTATAATCTATCAATGTAAATAAACTATCAATATAAATAAAAAGAAAAACGGGTCTGTTGCTGCCATTTTTTTGAAATAAAAGATTGACGAAGTAATGTCTAAACCCAAGGATTCAAGGCAAAGAGAAAGGATCCTGGAACAAGGAAATACCGCTTTTAATTGTCTCAACAACTGGATCCGAATGAAGAATCAAAATGGATTTTAAACGAGACGAGACAAAGAAAAAAAGGGGTTAAAGACCACTCAAGAAAAGAAAAGCCTAAGCACTTTTTTGAGCTATTTGAGAGTTATCCAACTTGAGTTATGAGAGTCGAAATGCTTTTTTGTTCTTTTTTTTTTTCAAAAAAAAAAGAACAAAAACAGAAGGGCTTAATGTCTAAGTGATTTGTTGGGTTTATGGATTTATTTAAAATTCTGATTCCATACATAGACAGAACTTCTAATCATTTTGTTTTCTCGAGCCGTATGAGGAGAAAACCTCATATACGTTTCTCGGGGGGGGTATTAGTTAACTACACCTATCCCAATGAGCTGTTTATCGAATCGTTGCAATTGATGTTCGATCCCGAAGAGAAGGAAGAGATTTTCAAAAAGTGGGTTTTTATGATCCGATAAATAACCAAACCTATTTAAATATTCCCGCGATTCTTGATTTCCTTGAAAAAGGTGCTCAACCTACAGGAACTGTTCATGATATTTCAAAGAAGGCAGGGGTTTTTACGTAACTTAGTCTTAATTAAACTGAAACAGAATTCAATTAATGAAATACAAAAAAGAAAGAGGGGGGGGATGACTTGTGTATAGCTTTATACAAATTTTTCTTTAATTTTTCTTTACTATATAATATTTTCTCCCCCTTCTTTCCTTTTTGTATTCTTTTTTTTTTCTTTTTACTTTGTTAGTATTTATTTAATGTTATAAATTAATGTTATTTAATGTTAATAGAAATATAGAAGTTAATATAGAATACTGTGTTCTCGTAATATTAAAGTAAAGAAAAAAAATAGAAATAAAAAATAGAAAAAAGACTCTTTTTCGATCTTTTATCAACGTTTAGCTTCAATATTCACAATTATATTGACAACAGTGTTTTGAACAAATATAATTCGATCGTGGATAAATCGATTTATTTATCCCTGTTCCATGGGTTTGGTTTTTTACTTAACTTCATTCAAATGAGGGGTTCTTTCTTTGAATTTTGAATTTCTTGTATCACAAGTATCACAAGAAATTGTTTTTTGTATCACACAAAAAACAATTTCTTATTAAATAAAAAAATCGGAATTTTTTTTTGATCTGATCTTACCATTTAATATTCAGAATCGACTAGACATTTTTCTAAAAAGAAATTCTTGCTAATTGAATATTTTTTTTTATTTTATTGCGTCATGAAATTTAAATTTTTTATTCCGATTGTATCTACACATTCGAATTTTTTTGGGGTTGCTAACTCAATGGTAGAGTACTCGGCTTTTAAGTGCGACTAGCCTCTTTTACACATTTGTACGAAGAAAGGGATTCGTCCATACCATCGGTAGAGTTTGTAAGACCACGACTGATCCTGAAAGGACTGGATGGAAAAAACAGCATGTCGTATCAACGGAGAATTCTAAGAATATATTCGAAGAATGTATATATATATATATTATGGATCGGTACAAAATTGTTTTTTGTGCGATGAATTGAATTCAAAGTTGGGTCAAGTGAATAAATGGATAGAGCTCTATGACGCCAAATTTTAATTATAGGGAAACAAAAAGCAACGAGCTTCTGTTCTTAATTTGAATGATTACCCGATCTAATTTAATGTTAAAAAAAAATTAGCTCCTGGTACGGTAAAAGTTTTTCTCCTGAGTGGATTATTGATTTTTTATGAGTCCTAACTATTAGTGATTCCCTATTCTGTATGGGTTAGACATGAATGTGTAAAAGAAGCAGTATATTGATACGGAAAAGAGAGTTTTTTTCCAAAATCAAAAGAGCGATTGGGTTGAAAAAATAAAGGATTTCTAACCATTTTGTTAGCCTATACCGAAATCCAGTAGGTGGCAAAAGAGGGGATAGAGAATCCGTTGATGAATTTATCTGTCCTGAGGTATCTATTCCTTTCTTACTAGAATACCTTGTTTTGACTGTATCGCACTATGTATCATTTTATAATCGAAAGGGTCCCCTATCTTTGGTTCAAATCAAATTAGAAATGGAGCAACTTAAAGTCTATTTAGAACTCAATAGATCTAGACAACATAACTTCCTATACCCACTTCTTTTTCGGGAGTATATTTATGCACTTTCTCATGATCATGGTTTTAATAGTAATAGATCACTTTTTTTGGAAAATGCGGGTTCCGACAATAAATTCAGTTTACTGATTGTAAAACGTTTGATTACTCGAATGTATCAACAGAATCATTTGATTAGTTTTTCTAATGATTCTAATCAAAATCCCTTTTTTGGGCACAATAAGAATTTGTATTCTCAAATGATATCGGCTGGATTTGCAATCATTGGGGAAATTCCATTTTCCCTACAATTAGTATCTTATTTACAAGGGAAAGAAGGAGTAAAATCTCATAATTTCCAATCAATTCATTCAATATTTCCTTTTTTAGAGGACAAATTCTCACATTTAAATTATGTGTTAGATGTACTAATACCTCATCCCATCCATCTGGAAATCTTGATTCAAGTCCTTCGCTACTGGGTAAGGGAGTCCTCCTCTTTGCATTTATTACGGTTCCTTCTCTACAAGTATTGTAATTTTAAGAGTCTTTTTACTCCAAAGAAATCCCCCTTTTTTTTGAATCCAAGATTTTTCTTGTTCCTATATAATTCTTACGTATGTGAATACGAATCCATTTTCCTTTTTCTCCGTAACCAATCCTCTCATTTACGATCAACTGCTTCTGGAGTCTTTCTTGAACGAATCCATTTCTATCGAAAAATAGAGGATCTCGTAGAAGTTTTTGCTAATGATTTTCAGGCTAACCTATGTTTGTTCAAGGATCCTTTCATACATTTTGTTAGATATCAAAGAAAATCAATTCTGTTTTCCAAGGATACGCCTCTTCTGATGACTAAGTGGAAATTCTACTTTGTCGATTTATGGCAATATTATTTTTACATGTGGTCTCAATCAGGAAGGATACGGATCCGGATAAACCAATTATCAAAAAATTCTCTCGATTTTCTGAGTTATCGTTCAAGTATGCGATTAGATTCTTTAGTGTT